AAATCACAGATGCCAAGAAGAACAGAAGGCCTTGGACTCGTAATGGATCTTGAAGCACTATTTCTGTGTCTCCCTGACCAAAACCTCCTACATTTGGATTACTTGTTAATGGTTGATCAAGCTTGATGGATTCACCTTCTGAAACAAGAAGTTCTGGTCCTGGAGGTATAATATCAACCACTTGACGTCCTTCTGATGCATCAACTATGGTTATTTCATATCCTCCTTTTTCTTTACGTGCTATTCTGCTTACTATACCAGCAGATGTAGCATTATAAACTGTATTGTTACTCTTGCTACCATCAGGATAAATCTGACCCCTTCCTCTGTTCCCACCTACATATATGGGATATTTTAAGAAGTAAACGTCTTTTTTCGTAGCAGGGTCGGGGGAAAGAATAGGAAAGACGATTTCACTATATTTTTGACCGGGAACAGGACCTATCACAAGAATATTTCTTTTATTAGGACGATAAGACTGAAAAGAAAGATTGCCCATCTTTTCTTTCATTTCGGGAGAAATACGATCGGGGGGGGCTAATTCGAATCCCTCGGGTAAAATAAGAACAGCTCCTACATTCAAAGCTCCTTTTTTACCATTAGCAAGAACTTGTTTAAGTTGCATATCATAAGGAATTCGAACAACTGCTTCAAATACAGTATCAGGAAGTACAGCTTGCGGAACTTCAATATCCACGGGCTTATTAGCTAAATGGCAATTGGCACATATAATTCGCCCAGTTGCTTCTCGTGGATTTTCATAACCCTGCTGCGCAAAAATGGGATATGCATTTGAAATAGATGCTCGAGTTATTACATATATCATGATCGATACATAAATGAATCGAGTCATCTGTTCTTTTACCCAAGAAAAAGTATTTCTATTTTGCATGGTCCAATCATTGATCCCCGGAATTTCTACAATAAATTCGATAGGTAGCTAGTAGAATTCCCTATCCACAAGTTTGCCATTGTATTGATTGTACTTAAATAATTGTACTGGTGGAATCTAGTATGAATTCCTTGAATTGAAAAGAATTGAAAAGGTAGAAGTCTAAAAAAGAAGTAAGATGAAAAATGATTTATTTATACACGAAGAAAGATTCTGATTTGATTGATATAAAAAGATCTAAGGAATTATTCATTCATTGAATGATAAATTACTACAAGCGAAGGAGATACACGATTTAAAAAATGGAAGATCCAATATTTCACAATTGTATCTAGAATCACTGGAAAAGTGGAAACAAGACCAGATAGAATCTGATCATTCTGAGCCAATCCAAAATCGTTGTAGATCGAACAAATCATTAGTTCCCAACCATGGGTCGAGTGAAATCCGATCCATAAATCAGTAACTAAAAGAATCGAAAAAGCTTTGATTGTATCACTTAAGTTATAGAGAAATTCTTGAATCCAAGAATTTAGAATGAAAAGTTCTTCATTACCCAGAAAAAAATAACCACTTATAATAGCGAAACAGATTATATTTGTAGAGAAATGCAAAATGATATGGAAATGAGATTCATTTTGTCTTTGGACTAATTGTATTGTTTCCTTGTGCATTCCTATACGAAGTCTTTGCATATGTGTTTCCGAGTACTCCTTTATCATCTCGTTCAACAGGAATAGTTCTTCTAATTCCATAAATCTTTCTAGAACATTTTTCTCTTGAATATCATTCCAAAGGATTTCGGATTGCCTGGTATTCCACCAATTAAGAAACCAAGTTTCTAGACATTTCTTAAATGAGAGAGAAACCCACCAGGGCAAAAAGAGTATAGACACAAGATATGGGAGGGAAGCCAATGCTTTCTTTTTTTTCATTCTGTATCCGTGATGTGAATTGTTAATGAACCTGTTTCATTCGTCGATTCTATCTGATATTTCTATGAAGCACGAATCTAATATAACAATAGCCTATAACTCTAACAAGAATAAGGTATCGAACCTATAGATCTTTTTTCCTATTTTTGTTTTTGTGTAAGTCTTTGGATCTAGAATAGAACATACAAGAAAGGCCCTTTTCGCATGAAAAAAAAAAGAAGTAACTATTATTTCCACTTTCCATATTCTAGAGATCACAATTAGGCAAATTGTGACCGATTTTACCTTCATTTCTTCCTTTCGATGAAGACTCGAAAACCCATTTGAACTAAAAAATCTAATTTGGATTTAAAGACGAATCCTACCGGATCCTTTCATTCTTTTCTTTCTATTTCGAATTCAAAAGATTTCACTGTCTAACCGTAGCGCGGGTATAAGGTATCAATTCAAAGGCCTAAAAAGAGGAATTATGTTTTACGAAAACAAAAGACATGTTAGGATATTTGATGAATCTATACTTATTAGACCTTTTACTAGTATAAAGAATGAAGCTGGACGCCATGTGTATGCGTATACAAAATAGTTTTTATGTACAAATAGTTTCTATTCTCCTTAATCTATTTTTTTTATTTGATTTGATTAGTTAGATTAGATTTTCTTATTATTAATATAATCTTGTTCCATATGCGTCCTCCGGCTTTTGAGATGTATTAAGTTCCGTCTCTCATGCTGAGATTTCTTCTTCAGTTCATTTCAAAATACTTCAATGGGTACGCGCAAGAAATAGGCCAATTCGGCAGCTTTTTGTTCAATTTCTCGTGGAGTCAAATTCTCATCAGTACGGGTCAAGGGAATGGGCCCTTGACCCTTTATTTCCATATAAAGGACACGACGAGGAAAAAGACCCTCTCTGACCTCCATTCTTATTGATTGGATATCTTTCATAAAGATACGAAGAAAGATGCGACGATTTCTTCCAGGAAATCCCCAACGAAAAAGGGACATTATTCCTTCTTTTCTATCGAATTGGTCATAACCACTACCTACATTCCATGAAATTGTACACCACAAATAAGAACTAATGAATAGACCTGCGATCCCATAGAAAGACATCACGAGCCCTTGTGGGAAAAAAATAATTTGCTGAGACGGAAATACGGATATCAGATTTTTACCAAGATAACTGGAAGTTCCAACCACTAAGAATCCTAGTGAACCTAAAAAAAGGATAAAGGCCCAGCAAAGATTACTTGTTTTTCGAGACCCCGTTATAAGTTCTATCCATATATGTTCTGATCGCCAGTTCATACTATACTAGATCCAGTTGCATTCGATTGGAATTTAGAGAATAACCCAAATGGGATTTGACTCGACTTTTATTGCTTGATCCCGAAGTAACTTTCATCAACTAGCAGCATTTCTATAGGAACCATTAGGAAGAATTGGTTAGATACATTGAATTTCTATTTCAAAATATTTTTCAAAAAAGACTTGCTGATCCTTTTTAATTTAATCATTTAATTGATTAAGCTATAACCGCATATACATGCTGCATTAATGCGTATATTATGCATCGGCATACATAACAAAACAACTCTTCCGTTTGTTTTTGGAAAAAGGCCACATATATCATATTACATTAAAAAAAAGTATCTGTATGATGATCAAGTGTTGAAAGAAATTGATGAGATTTGGTCCCATCATATTTAAACAATCTTATTTTTTTGGACATAAAGAGATAAAGAAGCCATTGCGATTGCCGGAAAGACTAGGCCCACTAAAGGAACAAAAATAGAGGGAAAGTTCAAATCTATCATAGAATGGGTACCTCAATTTCATATTTGTACCTATTATAATTCTAAATTAGAATTATAAAGATATCTTATGATAAGTCTATCTATTAGAAAGAATATTAAGAGAATATTCATATTAATATGAAGTATTTCATAATCAATAACGAATGTAGAACTCAAAAAAGTGTACCTATTCCTCTTTCTACACGAATATGTATGAGAATCCGCTTTCATAAATTGGATTCTTATTCTCCCATCCTTATCTTTATCATCTTTCTCTCTTTCCTTTCAAAACAAAAAGGTGTTTTGAAAGGAAAGAAAGAAAAGAGTTTCTTATGAGTTCCTGACTTTAACCAATCTTATCCAACAAACAAGGATAAAGATTCCTAGTGAAAAACGGGGGTTTTCGCTAAATAAAAAGAACTTTTCTATTATTATTATTTGTTATTTGAATATTTCTATTTTCTTTATTTAATTTTAGATTTCTTCTTTCTTTTTATTTACTATTTTCTTTTTTCGATATCTTTTTTTATCTATTTTTTGTTGTTCTATATATGAATATGTCAAAAGGACGAAGAAAATAATTTTTATTTCCCGGATTTCTCGGAAGGAGAAAGAAATCTTGTCGATAGAGGGATGCTTATTCCTAATCAGGAACAGAGGTAGAATAAAAAAAGGATCCGAGGCAAAAAGTCATTATCCAAAACTTCTGACTCTTACTACACTTATAACTGATGTCTCCAAAAAAAACACCATCTTCTTAGCTTTGTTTTTTTTCATTATAATGAACTAAATGCGTATTCGCTACAAAGAAAAATAACTGAAGCTAGTTATATACTTCCATTTGAAAATGAAGAATTTCCATTTTTTTCTTTTTTAATATCTTTTTTTGAATCTTGATTCAAGGGAAGGAAACCGTGTAGCTGAAATAACTCATTAAGAACACCTTTTAAAGGATTACGTGGTACGATTGGGTCGAATAAGCCCTTATGGAATAAAGACTCAGCCGCTTGTGAACCGTCGGGTACTGTATTTTTCAATGTTTGTTCAATTACTCTTTTACCCGCAAACGCAATGTAGGCATTAGGTTCAGCAATAATGATATCTCCCAACATACCAAAACTTGCTGTAACTCCACCAGTTGTAGGAGATGTAAGGATTGATACATAGAATAACTTTTTATTTGATTGATAATCATATGAAGCAGAAGATATTTTAGCCATTTGCATCAAGCTCAAACTCCCTTCTTGCATGCGTGCTCCTCCAGAAGCACACACAATAATGACAGGTAGAGATCGATTAGTAGCATACTCGATCAAACGCGTGATTTTCTCACCTACTACGGATCCCATACTACCTCCCATAAACTGAAAATCCATA